CATTTTTCCCCTTCCTTGAAAGGGTCACACGCACGGTTGGGTCTATTTCTTTATCTCCCCGTGAATCGTATGTTTGTAACAATAGGCACAGAATTTTCTCAATTGCAATCGATTGGGCGTATTGTGCTGGTTCTTTTGAGTCATATATCTGGAAATGCCCGTTGAGACTTTATTAACACCATTTTGAACACAACTGGTACATTCCAAAATAACCGTTATTCGAACATCTTTACTCTTGGCCATGAACCTCCCTTAGATTTTTGATTGCCTCAACGTTTCTATTTTCGATCCGAAACGAAGAAGAAAGGAAAGAAAAAATAGAAGTGACTAACTTTAAATTCAATTATGAAAGATTTTGCTGCAATCCATAATTCATTTATATTTATATTATAGTAAATAATATACAACTACTGAAAAACTATAGTTCAAATCAGAGTACAATAAGACTATTTTAGAAAGATTTTGCTCCAACACATAATTCATTTATATTTATATTATAGTAAATAATATACAACTACTGAAAAACTATAGTTCAAATCAGAGTACAATAAGACTATTTTATTATTGAATTCGAACTTGAATTTGAGTCTCGCAGTTCGCGAATTTACTTTTATTCTTTCTCTTTCCTCCCTTATTCTAAACAAACAAAAAGGGAAAAAAGAGAAAAGAGGGAGAAAAAATCGTAGCTATTTAATTATAGCTCTAATCTTCATTATTCCTTCCCATGTCACTAACTAGAATGAAAAAAGGGGAATGTCAGCGCATCCGGGAAAAAACGATTAATCTCTATCAATAGACCTGCCAAAGACCCGAACCATAAAGTACTTAGTACCGGTGCCACGGAGAGATATGTTTTTAGATCTCGCATTGAAAAACCTCCTTCTTTATATTTATTGTGGAATACATATATTATTGGAATACATAATAGTAATACAGATCTGATCAGATGTATATGAAGTTAAGGACCGCTTATAGTTATAGTTGTCCACGAAATTCCCAATTCAAATGTTCAAATGAAAGGGTACATCGATCCGGTAAATAATTTTTTTTTTTGAAAAAGCGTCCCCAAGCATTTTCAAAAAAGACCCGTTTATTTTGATAATGGATTCCATCCTCTATTTCATATGTATACTAAGTCTTTTACTATTCTAATATAGATAGATATTATCTATCTAATATATTCCATATTCATATATATTCAATTTGCAATTAAACGAGACCAAAAAGAGGAAATGTCCCAAGAAATTGTATATAGCAACGGAGGGGCAATATGGAAAATAAGACAGAAATTTTATATTATATAATGGCGTTATAGACCAATGGAAGGGATGTGGCGCAGCTTGGTAGCGCGTTTGTTTTGGGTGCAAAATGTCACAGGTTCAAATCCTGTCATCCCTAGCTATTACTTCTCCTTTGAGCAGTAAGGAGGGATTAATTAAGATCAATTCAAATTGGGCATCTATAATCTTTTCTTTTATTTTTAGCATACTTTATTATATTATGCTATTCTATTATATAGTCATCCAAGATGGATTGGAGTTACAAAAAGAACCCTTTCGGTACAATCGTATCTTTTCTGATAGGAAAGCGCTCTTAGTTCAGTTCGGTAGAACGCGGGTCTCCAAAACCCGATGTCGTAGGTTCAAATCCTACAGAGCGTGATTCCATTCTTCTTAGATCAAATTAGAACGAAAAAGCTTCACTAACTTGAGTAGCAATCGGCATTTGACCTCCTGTGTATTAACGTAAAGAAAAGCGGAGGTCAATCTAAAAAATAGATGTTAATGAATCAAAGGTCCAACTGATCACCACGCCTATATTGTAAATATGCAGTTACGAATAATCCAGCTAAAGTAATAGGAATTAGACCTAAGACGATTCCAAATAGAAAAACTTCAATCATTTCAAGTTGTTTGAAAGGGGAAAAGGGAGGTAATATCTATACCTAAATATTAATCCGAATTACCATTGAATCTCAATGACTAAGAATTGTCAATTGACATAGTACATATATAAAATATAGGGAATCTCACAAAAAGATTTCTTTTTCTGAATTATGCATTTCAAATATGAATTTTAAATAAGTCGTATCTTACTCAGACCAATAAATAGAACTGAGGCTATAGTTAAAGCCGCTAGTAGAAAACCGAAATAACTAGTTATAGTAGGCATGGAGAAACTAAATGAAATTTATTCTTTTGATACAATACATATGTTTATCAAAAAGCATTTTCCTAAGTTTCCATTTTCGCAAAATAATAGATAAGACAAAAATACCAATACAAAGAATAAGCTCGATTAAAAGTTTTTGATTCCTCTATCATTATAGACAGCACTAACAAAGATAAAGTGAGAGGTGTCTAAAAAGAAATGGATTTCTCATCTGTGATATCTACCCCCCGTGATTCCAATCAACGAATTCCTTGAGTATCTCGTTGGATAAACAAAAATAACCTATAAACTAAACTTATAAAAAGAGTTGGGTTGTGTAACTTCGAAA